TTAAAAATAAGCTAAATTAAGCTTTTGGGTTCATACCCCAAATATAAAGGAAATACCTTTTTTTTAAAAATAAAGTGCCTGATTAAAAGGATTATTCTGATAGGATAAATAATGTAAATTTTTACCTTTATTATATTTTATAGAATTAAACTATATCTTGTAATTTCAAAAATTACCATGCATCTTACATTAAAATATAATTTTTATAATATGAATTAATTCATTAAAGATTTTCTTATTTTAAATTTTATTCTTAATTAATTCAAATAAAATATTTTTTTTATTTATTATATTTTTTAGAACATTAATTTCAATCTCCTCTAATTCATGATTAGGTTGTTGAATTGGATTAGAAATTAATTTATTAAGCTTTATCCCCCTCATCTCAAACCCCAATAATTTATTAAATTCTGAAGCTTCCCTAAAATATTTTCTTACCCAATCAATTGCATCAATTAACTTTTTATTTTCTATCTTATTATGTATATTATCATTTAAAAATTTTTTTATTGATAATTTATTTTCAATCCTTATTAACTCCTCTTTACTAATAAAAATAGGATCAGTACCCTTTCATTTTTGATTTCCAAATATTATAGAAGGTTTATCCTGATTAAATTGTTTTATTTTAATAACATGACAAAAAATTTCCCCAATAATTTTAATTTCATATTATATAAATTTTAATTTATTATTTTTAATTATAATTTTAAATGTAATAATTGGCACAATTAGAAGATTTAACCAATCTTCTATCCGTAAATTAATGGCATTTTCATCAATTAATAATTTAGGATGAATATTAGCAGCTTTGTCAATTAGAGAAAATTTATGGTTAATTTATTTATTATTTTATTCTTTTTTTATTTTAATTTTATGTTTTTTATTTTATATTTTAAATATCTACTATATTAATCAATTATTTAATTTTAATTTAAATTTTTTTATTAAAATTTCAATTTTAATTAATTTTTTATCTTTAGGTGGATTACCACCATTTTTAGGATTTTTTCCTAAATGAATAATTATTAATTATTTATTATCAAATAATTTAATTATTATTTCATTTATTTTTACTATAACAAGATTAATTATATTATTTATTTATATTCGAATTCTTTATTATTCATTAATATTTTATTCTATTAAATTAAAATGAAATAAAATTTTTATTAAAAATAATTATTTAATTTTTATTAATATTACTAGATTTATCTCTTTATCAGGAATAATTCTTAGAACTTTATTTTTTTTATAAGGTTTTAAGTTAAATTAAACTAATAATCTTCAAAATTATTTATAAAGAAATATATCTTTAAGCCTTAGTAAATATTACACCTTAAAATTTGCAATTTTATATCATTATTGAATATAAGACTAATAAAAGAGAAATTTCCCGTAAATAAATTTACAATTTATCGCTTTTAACTCAGCCATTTTATTTAAGCGAAAATGACTATTTTCTACAAATCATAAAGATATTGGTACATTATATTTTATTTTTGGAATTTGAGCAGGAATAGTAGGAACTTCACTTAGTTTACTAATTCGAACTGAATTAGGAAATCCAGGATCTTTAATTGGAGATGATCAAATTTATAATACAATTGTTACAGCTCATGCTTTTATTATAATTTTTTTTATAGTTATACCCATTATAATTGGAGGATTTGGTAATTGATTAATTCCCCTAATATTAGGAGCCCCTGATATAGCTTTCCCCCGTATAAATAATATAAGATTTTGACTTTTACCCCCATCACTAATATTATTAATTTCTAGTAGAATTGTTGAAAATGGAGCAGGAACAGGATGAACAGTTTACCCCCCACTATCATCTAACATCGCACACAGAGGATCTTCAGTAGATTTAGCAATTTTCTCCCTACATTTAGCCGGTATTTCATCAATTTTAGGAGCAATTAATTTTATTACAACTATTATTAATATACGAGTTAATAATATATCTTTTGATCAAATACCTTTATTTGTATGAGCAGTAGGTATTACAGCTTTACTTCTTTTACTCTCTCTTCCTGTATTAGCTGGAGCTATTACCATACTTTTAACAGATCGAAATATTAACACTTCATTTTTTGATCCTGCTGGAGGGGGAGATCCAATCTTATACCAACACTTATTTTGATTTTTTGGTCACCCAGAAGTTTATATTTTAATTTTACCAGGTTTTGGTATAATTTCCCATATTATTTCACAAGAAAGAGGAAAAAAAGAAACATTTGGATGTTTAGGAATAATTTACGCTATAATAGCAATTGGATTATTAGGATTTATTGTATGAGCACATCACATATTTACTGTAGGTATAGATATTGATACACGAGCTTATTTTACATCAGCAACAATAATTATTGCTGTACCAACAGGAATTAAAATTTTTAGATGATTAGCAACACTACACGGAACTCAAATTAATTATAGACCTTCAATATTATGAAGTTTAGGATTTATTTTTTTATTTACAGTAGGAGGATTAACAGGAGTTATCTTAGCTAATTCATCTATTGATATTACATTACATGATACTTATTATGTTGTTGCCCATTTTCATTATGTGTTATCTATAGGAGCTGTATTTGCTATTTTAGGAGGATTTATTCACTGATATCCATTATTTACAGGTTTAATAATAAATAATTATTTATTAAAAATTCAATTTATTTCAATATTTATTGGAGTTAATTTAACATTCTTCCCCCAACATTTTTTAGGATTAGCTGGAATACCACGACGATATTCTGACTATCCTGATAGTTTTATATCATGAAATATTATTTCATCTTTTGGATCCTATATTTCTCTACTATCTATAATAATAATTATTATTATTATTTGAGAATCTATAATTAACCAACGAATTATTTTATTTTCATTAAATATACCTTCTTCTATTGAATGATATCAAAATTTACCCCCATCTGAACACTCATATAATGAATTACCTATTTTAAGTAACTTCTAATATGGCAGATTATATGTAATGGATTTAAACCCCATTTATAAAGGATTATCCTTTTTTTAGAAATGGCAACATGATCTAATCTTAATTACCAAAATAGAGCTTCCCCATTAATAGAACAAATTATTTTCTTCCATGATCATACTCTTGTTATTTTAATTATAATTACTATTATAGTATCATATTTAATATTAAATTTATTTTTTAATTCATATATTAATCGATTTTTATTAGAAGGTCAAATAATTGAATTAATTTGAACTATTTTACCAGCAATTACATTAATTTTTATTGCTTTACCTTCCCTTCGTTTATTATATTTATTAGATGAACTTAATAATCCATTAATTACCTTAAAATCAATTGGACACCAATGATATTGAAGTTATGAATATTCAGATTTTAATAATATTGAATTCGATTCATATATAATTAATTCAAGAGAAAATATAAATAATTTTCGACTATTAGATGTTGATAATCGAATTACTTTACCTATAAATAATCAAATTCGTATTTTAATTACTGCTACTGATGTTATTCATTCATGAACAGTACCATCCTTAGGAATTAAAGTAGATGCTAACCCCGGTCGATTAAATCAAACAAGATTCTTTATCAATCGACCAGGACTTTTTTATGGGCAATGTTCAGAAATTTGCGGTGCTAATCATAGTTTTATACCTATTGTAATTGAAAGAATTTCAATTAAAAATTTTATTAATTGAGTTAATAATTATTCATTAGATAACTGAAAGCAAGTACTGGTCTCTTAAACCACTTTATGGTAATTTAGCGTCTACCTCTAATGAAAGAATTAGTTAATTTATAACATAAATATGTCAAATTTAAATTATTACCTAAGTAATATTCTTTTATCCCTCAAATAATACCAATTAATTGAATTTTTTTTTTTATTTTTTTTATTTGTATTTTTATTATTTTTATCATTATAAATTTTTATATTTTTAATTACAAATATAATTATAATAATAAAAATATTAAAAAATATAAAAATCTTAATAATCTAACTTGAAAATGATAAATAATCTATTTTCAATTTTTGACCCCTCAACCAATATTTTTAATTTACCCCTAAATTGAATTAGAACGTTTATTGGGTTAATATTTATCCCATATTCATTTTGATTTATCCCTAACCGACATTTTATATTATGAAATTTTATCTCTAATAAGCTTCATAATGAATTTAAAACACTTTTAGGGCCTAACAGATCTAGAGGATCAACATTCATTTTCATTTCACTTTTCTTCTTTATTTTTTTTAATAATTTTTTAGGACTTTTTCCTTATATTTTTACAAGTACTAGACATTTAAATATTTCACTATCTTTATCCTTAACCTTATGATTAAGATTTATATTATATGGATGAATTAACAATACCCAACATATATTTATTCATATAATTCCTCAAGGAACTCCTATAGTATTAATACCTTTTATAGTATTAATTGAAACAATCAGTAATATTATTCGACCTGGAACCTTAGCTGTACGTTTAACAGCTAATATAATTGCAGGACATTTATTAATTACTTTACTAAGAAGAACAGGAGTTAATATACCTAATTATTTATTAATTATTTTAATTTTTATTCAAATTTTATTATTAATCTTAGAATCAGCAGTATCGATTATTCAAGCTTATGTAATTACTATTCTTAGTACACTTTATTCTAGAGAAACTAATTAATGACAAATAATCAAAATCACCCATTTCATTTAGTTGATTATAGACCTTGACCATTAACAGGAGCTATTGGAGTTATAACTTTAGTTACAGGACTAGTAAAATGATTTCACAACTTTAATATAAATCTTCTTATTTTAGGATATTTAATTGTTTTATTAACAATATACCAATGATGACGAGATATTTGCCGAGAAGGAACATTTCAAGGTAAGCATACTATTTCAGTATCAAAAGGTCTTCGATGAGGAATAATTTTATTTATTGTATCAGAAATTTTCTTTTTTATTTCATTTTTTTGAACTTTTTTCCATAGAAGTTTATCGCCTAATATTGAAATTGGAGCAATATGACCCCCTATAAGTATTTTAGCTTTTAATCCATTCCAAATTCCTCTTTTAAATACAATCATTTTAATTACATCAGGAATTACTATTACCTGATCTCATCATGCACTAATAGAAAATAATTTTACTCAAACATCCCAAAGATTATTTATTACAATTATTTTAGGAATTTATTTCACTATTCTTCAAGCATATGAATATATTGAAGCCCCATTTACAATTGCCGACAGAATTTATGGATCAATTTTTTTTATAGCAACAGGATTTCATGGACTTCATGTTATTATTGGAACAATTTTTCTAATTACTTGTTTTATTCGACATTTAAATAACCATTTCTCAAAAAATCATCACTTTGGATTTGAAGCTGCTGCATGATATTGACATTTTGTAGATGTTGTTTGATTATTCCTTTACATCTCTATCTATTGATGAGGAAATTAACTATTTATATAATATATTTAGTATATTTGACTTCCAATCAAAAAGATTAATATTCAATTAATATAAATAATTATTATTTTAATTTTTACATCTATAATCACAATTATTATCTCTAATTTATTTATAATAATTTCATTTATTATCTCAAAAAAATCTTTTCTTGATCGTGAAAAATGTTCACCATTCGAATGTGGATTCGACCCTATATGCTTAGCACGAATTCCATTTTCCCTACATTTTTTTTTAATTACAGTAATTTTTCTAATTTTTGATGTAGAAATTGTATTAATTTTTCCAATAATTCCAACATTTAAAATAGTTAATTTTTTAATTTGATACAAAACTAGTTTTTTTTTTATTATTATACTTTTAATTGGAACATATCATGAATGAAATCAAAACATATTAAATTGAATTAATTAATTAATAAGGATTATAGTTTATATAAAACATTTGATTTGCATTCAAAAAATATTGTTATTCAATTTATCTTAAATAAGAAGCAATATTGCATTTAATTTCGACTTAAAAGATAGAGTAACTACTCCTTATTTATTAATTGAAACCAAAATAGAGGTATATCACTGTTAATGATAAAATTGAATAAATATTCCAATTAGAAATATAATAAATTAAGCTGCTAACTTAATTAATAGTGATTAATATCATTAATATTTCTTATATATATATATATATATATATATATATATATATATATATATATATATATATATATAGTTTAATAAAAACATTACATTTTCATTGTAAAAATAAAATAAATTATTTTTATATATATATATTTATATTTAAAGATTTTATTAATCACCTTAATATCTTCAATATTAAACTCTTATTTAAGCTATTTAAATAAAATAATACTATAAAAATAAAAATTATTATTCATAAAATAAATCTAAATAAATAAATCTTAAAATTATTTATTTGATAAATATGAAAAATAATAGAATAATTTTTTATAATATTAAAAATACCATGTCTTTTATATAATTCACCTCAACCCATATCAATATTTTTTAATAAATTTTGACCAAAAACTAATATTCTATAATTTAATATATAAGTAGATAAATTAGGTAAAAATCACATTAAAGTTAAAAATAATCTTAAATTATATGTTTTTAAAAACTTATTAATAGAATAAATTCCTATATTTCTAATAAAAAACCCCAATAACACCCCAATTAAAGTTAAATAAATAACTATTATCTTCATATTAAAAGGTAAATAAATTATATAAGGATAAGAAAAAATTATTCAACTTAAAAAACTCCCTGAAACCAAACTTATAAATAATAATATAAATATACTTTTTAATATAATAAAATCCTCATCATATAAATTATAAATAGATAATAAATTAAAATCATTAATTATTAAATATATTAATAAACGTATAGTATAAAATACCGTTAAACCTGTTGAAACATAATATAAATAAAAAACTAAAAAATTTAAATTTCTTATTCTAACTAATTCTAAAATTATATCCTTAGAATAAAAACCAGCTAAAAAAGGAATACCACATAAAGCTAAATTTGAAATATTTATACATAAAGAAGTTAAAGGAATATATAATCTAATTCCCCCTATTAAACGAATATCTTGATTATCTCTTATTATATGAATAATAACACCAGCACATATAAACAATAAAGCCTTAAACATAGCATGAGTTAATAAATGAAAAAAAGCTAAATCACCATAACCTATTCTTAAAATTCTTATTATTAAACCTAATTGTCTTAAAGTAGAAAGAGCAATAATTTTCTTTAAATCAAATTCATAATTAGCACAAATACCAGCCATAAACATAGTTAAACCAGATATTAATAATAAAAACTTCATAAAAACCATATCAACCAATAAATTATTAAAACGAATCAACAAATAAACCCCAGCAGTTACTAAAGTAGATGAATGAACTAAAGCAGAAACAGGAGTAGGAGCTGCTATAGCAGCTGGTAATCAAGAACTAAAAGGAATTTGAGCTCTTTTAGTCATAGCAGCTAAAATAACTAATATTCCAATAATCTTTATAGAATAATCATTACTTATAAAATTTAAATAAAAAATAAAATTTCATCTCCCATAATTAATTATTCATGAAATTAATATTAAAATTATAACATCACCAATACGATTTCTTAAAGCAGTTAACATACCAGCATTATAAGATTTAATATTTTGATAATAAATAATTAAACAATAAGAAACCAAACCTAAACCATCTCAACCTAAAAAAATTCTAATTATATTTGGACTAATAATTAATAAAATTATAGAAAAAACAAATAATAAAACTAAAATAATAAAACGATTTAAATTTAATTCTGAACTTATATATCTTTTTCTATAAAAAATAACAGAAGAAGAAATCAAAGAAACAAATATTATAAATATTAAAGATATTCAATCTAATAAAATAGAAATAACAATATTTATAGAATTAAAAGAAATAATTTCCCACTCTAAAAAAACTACCATATTATTTATAATAAAATAAATTATCATAAAAAAATTAATTAATATAAAAAAAAATAAAAAAAAAAATCTAATAAAACAAAGAGAATGTTTATTAATGACCTAAAATGATTTTAATCATATATTTGACTCCACAAATCAATATTTTATATTTAAATTATTTAAGTAAAATCAAATTATTATATAATCAATCTTTAAAACTAATATATTTAAAGGTAATCAATGAAGTAATAATATTAAATATTCTCGAGATAACCCCCTATAAAAACTATATATTCTTATATTATATTTTCCATGTTGAGTAAAACTATATAAATATAATCTATACCCCGCTCTAAAAAAAGAAATTCCTATCAATATAAATATTCTTATTCAAGACCATGTTACTAATCTATTAATTAAACTAATCTCACCTATTAAATTTAAGGAAGGGGGAGCTGCCATATTAGAAGATATAAATAAAAATCATCACATACTTATAGAAGGTATAAAAGTTATTATACCCTTATTTAAAAATAAACTTCGTCTATTAACTCGCTCATAATTAATATTAGATAAACAAAATATACCTGATGAACATAAACCATGGCCAATTATTAAAACATAAGAACCTATAAACCCTCAATAATTTATAGTTATAATTCCACCAATTACAATTCTTATATGAGCAACCGAAGAATAAGCAATTAAAGATTTTATATCAGTTTGACAAAAACACTTTAATCTAATAAATAAACCACCAACCAAACTAATTACTACCCAAATAAATCCTATCTTTAAATTAATTTTTTGCATCACAATTAAAATACGTAATAATCCATAACCCCCTAACTTTAACATAATAGCAGCTAAAATTATAGAACCAGAAATAGGAGCTTCCACATGAGCCTTAGGTAATCATAAATGAGTAAAATATATAGGTATTTTAACTAAAAAAGCTATTACCATTCTAATATATAATAATAATAAATTAAAATCATAAAACTTTAAAAAATATATTATTATAGTATTTATTTTTAGAAAAAGAAAAAAAATCCCCAACAATAAAGGTAAAGATACAAATAAAGTATAAAATAATAAATATATACCAGCTTGAATTCGTTCAGGTTGATAACCTCACCCAATAATTAATATTAAAGTAGGAATTAATCTAGCCTCAAAAAATAAATAAAATAAAAATAAATTTATAATTCTAAAAGTTAAATATAATAACACCAATAATAAAATAATATTTAATAAAAAATATTTTTCATAAAAATTTTTTTTTAATAAACCCTCTCTAGCTATAATTATTAAACTACTAATTCAAATTCTCAATAAAATTAAACCATAAGAAATTAAATCACACCCTATTATATAACTTAAATTAGAAAAATTTATAATATTTAAAGTCAAATTTAAAAATATTAAAGTTATTATTATTATTATTAATTGAACCATTCAAAATATATTTTTTTTAAAACATAAAGGAATTATAAATATTATTATTATTAAAAATTTTATCATATTAAATTAAATTATAACTTTGAAAATAATCATTTCCATGAGTTCGAATTATTGATACTAAAATAGAAAGCCCTAAAACCCCCTCACAAACAGAAAATACCAAAAAAACAACTAATATATGTATATTATAATTTATTGTTATTAAAAATAATATAAAAAAAAAAAAAATTCTTAAAACAATAAACTCAAGTCTTAATAAAACAATTAATAAATGTTTATATTTAGAAACAAAAATTATATTTCCAAATAAATATATAATAAAAATAACCAACCATATATTTATTGTTATCATTTGTAGTTTTTATAGTTTAAAAAAAACTTTGGTCTTGTAAACCAAAATTAAGAATTTTTCTTTAAAAACTTCAAAGAAAAAGAATTTCTTTATCAATAATCTCCAAAATTATTATTTTTTTTAAACTATTCTTTGAAATCATAAAAATATTTTTATCATTAATACTAATTTTTATCTCAATTTTTATATTTTTCATAAATCACCCATTTTCTATAGGATTATTAATTTTAATTCAAACACTATTATTATGTTTATTATCAAGAATATTAATTAACACTTATTGATTTTCTTATATTTTATTTTTAATTTTTTTAGGGGGATTAATAGTATTATTTATTTATGTTTCAAGTATTGCCTCAAACGAAATATTTAAAATCTCATTTTTTAATAAAAGATTCTTATTATATATTTCTTTATTTTTTATCGTAAGTTATTTTTTTAAAAATAATTTATTTTGAATAAATTTTTCATTCAACGATGAAATAAACATATTTTTTAATTCATTTTTATTCTTTAATAATGAATTAAATTTTAATTTATCTAAATTATATAATAAACAAACTTATATATTAACTTTAATAATAATTATTTATTTATTTATTACCCTTATTGCCGTTGTAAAAATTTCTAATATTTTTTTTGGACCTCTTCGATCTAACAATTAATAACAAATGATAATTTTTTTTAAACCAATTCGAAAAACTCACCCTATTTTTAAAATTATTAATAACTCTCTTATTGATTTACCTTCACCATCAAATATCTCAGCATGATGAAATTTTGGATCACTCTTAGCTTTATGTCTTATAATTCAAATTATTACAGGATTATTTTTAACTATATATTATACAGCTAATATTGAAATAGCTTTTTATAGAGTTAATTATATTTGTCGAAATGTAAATTATGGTTGATTAATTCGAACTTTACATGCAAATGGAGCATCATTTTTTTTTATTTGTATTTATCTCCATATTGGACGAGGAATTTATTACGAATCTTTTAACTTAAAATATACTTGAATAATTGGTGTTATTATTCTATTCTTATTAATAGCTACTGCATTTATAGGTTATGTACTTCCATGAGGACAAATATCATTCTGAGGAGCAACAGTTATTACTAATTTATTATCAGCAATCCCATATCTAGGAACTATATTAGTAAATTGAATTTGAGGGGGATTTGCTGTAGATAATGCAACTCTTACTCGATTTTATACATTTCACTTCCTATTTCCATTTATTATTTTAATATTAACAATAATCCACCTACTATTTTTACATCAAACAGGATCTAATAACCCATTAGGTATTAATAGAAACTTAGATAAAATTCCATTTCACCCATTTTTTTCATTTAAGGATTTAATTGGATTTATTATCTTAATTTTTACATTATCTATATTAACATTAATTAATCCATATTTATTAGGAGATCCAGATAATTTTATCCCCGCAAATCCATTAGTAACACCAATCCATATTCAACCAGAATGATATTTTCTATTTGCCTATGCAATTCTACGATCTATTCCCAATAAATTAGGAGGAGTTATTGCTTTAGTTATATCAATTCTAATTTTAATTATCTTACCTTTTACATTTAATAAAAAAATTCAAGGAATTCAATTTTACCCTATTAATCAATTATTATTCTGATCATTAATCTCCATTATTATCCTACTAACTTGAATTGGAGCACGTTCAGTTGAAGCACCTTATATTATCACTGGACAATTATTAACTATTCTTTACTTTTCTTATTTCATTATTAACCCAATTTTAAATAGATTTTGAGATAAATTAATTTTTAATTATTAATTAATGAGCTTGTTAAAGCATTTGTTTTGAAAACTTAAGAAAGAATAATTATTCTATTAATTTATACTAAATTTATTTTATAACCTAAAAATATTTTTAACCCTATATAAAATAGTAAAAAATTTAAAGAAATAGGCAGGTATCTTTTTCAACATAAATATATTAATTTATCATAACGATAACGAGGTAATGTCCCACGAACTCAAATAAAAAAAAATGATAAAAAAACTAATTTTAAGTAAAAAAATAAAGATAATCTATAACCCCCTATGTAAATAATAACAAATAATAATCTTATAAATAAAATTCTTGAATATTCAGCTAAAAAAATTAAAGCAAATCCTCCTCTTCTATATTCAATATTAAACCCAGAAACTAATTCTCTCTCACCTTCAGCAAAATCATAAGGAGTACGATTAGTCTCAGCCATTAAAGAAGATAAAAAACACATTCTTAAAGGCATTATTATAAAAATAAACCAAACTAAAACTCGATAATCAAAAAATTTTAATAAATTAAAATCTATAATTATAATAATTCTCGATATTATAATTAAAGTTATTCTAACTTCATAAGAAATAGTCTGAGCTACAGCACGTAAACCACCTAATAATGAATAATTTGAATTAGAAGATCAACCAGCAATTATTAAAGTATAAACACCAATTCTAGTACAACACAAAAAAAATAAAATTCCTAAATTAAAAGTAATTATATTAAATATATAAGGAATTACCATTCAAATTATTAAAGATAAAATAAATCTCATAATAGGAGAAAAATAATAAACTAAATAATTGGAATAATTTAAATAAACCTGTTCCTTAGAAAATAACTTAATAGCATCACAAAAAGGTTGTAATAAACCCATATAACCTATCTTATTGGGACCCTTACGAATTTGAATATAACCTAAAATCTTTCGCTCCAATAAAGTTAAAAAAGCAACCCCAATTAATACCCCAATAACTAAAATTAAAAAACCAATTATAATATTTAATATATCAATTATTATCATATACTATCTATATATTTATATAATATATATATATGACTTCTAAAACCATTACATTTATCTGCCAAAATAGTTTAACATTATTTTATTAATATTCTTAAATATAAAATTATTTTAAATATTTGATCCTTTCGTACTAAAATATTTTTTTTTACTAAAGATAGAAACCAACCTGGCTCACACCGGTTTGAACTCAGATCATGTAAGATTTTAATGATCGAACAGATCAAAATTTTAAACTTTTGCATTTAAATTTTATCTTAATCCAACATCGAGGTCGCAAACTTTTTTTTTTATTTGTACTAAAAAAAAATATTACGCTGTTATCCCTAAGGTAATTTTTTCTTATAATCACTAATTAATGGATCATAAATTCACTTATTTATGTTTATTTTTTAAAAAAAGTTTTTTTAATTTTTCTATCACCCCAATAAAATAATTAAATTAATTTTAATTGAATAATTATATATTTAATATTAAATAATTTAATTATAAAACTCTATAGGGTCTTCTCGTCTTTTAATTTTATTTTAGCTTTTTAACTAAAAAATTAAATTTTAAATAATAAATTAGAGACAGTTTATATTTCATCAAATCTTTCATACAAGTCTTCAATTAAAAGACTAATGATTATGCTACCTTTGTACAGTCAATATACTGCAGCCCTTTAATAAATATATCAGTGGGCAGATTAGACTTTAAATTATTATCAAAAAGACATGTTTTTGATAAACAAGTGAATATAAAATTTTGCCGAATTCCTTTAATTTAATTTTAATTAAATTTTATTTTATTTATTATAATATACTAATTTTATCATTATTACTAATTTTATTTTATTAAAAATTATTTTTTTATAAAAAATTAAATTTAATTTAAATTTTATTTTAATTAAAATTTTTTATAATAAATTATAATTTTTAAACAATATAAATTTTAAAAATTTTAATTTTTAATTTAATAATTATAATAATTTAATTTAAAGCTTATCCCTTAAAATATTAAATTTTAAATTTTCATAATTAATTAAATAATTATAAAATTATTTAAATTTAAAATTAAATTTTTTTCTAAAAAAACTAGATATATTTAAAAACGATTAACATTTCATTTCTAATTAATTATTAAAAATAATTATACAACATTAACTTTTTTAATTAATTAGCTCTTTTAAATTCGAGATTTATTTAAATAAATTATTAATATTTAATAAACTCTGATACACAAGATACAACAAATTAAATTTACTTTTAAACCAATTAAATTTCAATTATTTATAACTTCCTTTACAGTAATAATCAACTATAAAATTATTAATTTTTTCTATTAAAAATACTCAAACCCCCCATTTCTTTTTAATATTAAAATTTCTTTTATTATTTATTATTTATTAATTTAACCCCTCAAATTAATTAATTTTTAATTTCTTTTCAATGTAAATGAAATACTTTAACAAGCTCTAATTTGTTCTTTCTAGAAACACTTTCCAGTACCTCTACTTTGTTACGACTTATTTCAACTTTTAAATGAAAGTGACGGGCAATATGTACATATTTTAATTTATAATCATTTTAATAAACTAATTAAAATTACATTTAAATCCACCTTCAAATTTTTATTACAATAAAATTATTCATTTAAATATATTTATTGTAATCCATCATATTCTTAATTATATTCTGCATCTTGATCTGAATTAATTTCTATTATTAATTTTTAAATATTATTTTTACTAAAAAATATTTTTTTAACAATGATATACAAAATTATAAATTAAGTAAATTTATTCGTGGATTATCAATTATTAGACAGATTCCTCTAAATGAACTAAAATACCGCCATATTATTTAAGTTTCAATAAATTATTATTTACTATTTTAGTATTATAAATTAAATTTTTAATAATAGGGTATCTAATCCTAGTTTATATTAAAATTTATTAAATCATAATTTTTAAATAAAATTTAATTAAATTAAAATTTCACCTAATAATTTAATATTTATTTTAATTAACACATTTATTTATTATAAACTGAAATAATTTAATTTAACCTTTGTTTAACCGCAACTGCTGGCACAAAATTAGTTATTAATTTTTATATTGCTAAATCTTAATTTCTTAAATTTTTAATATTAATTACTACTAAAATAATTAATTATTATTAAAATAATTAAAATTATATACTAAAATTTATATGTAAAACAAATTTATAATAAATTAATAAAAACATAATTATTTTATTATATATGAATATTTTTCACATAGATTTTTTTTTTTTTTTTTTTATATTATATATTTAATATAAATTAATAAATTTTTAATATTTCTCTTATTTTTTTTCTTATAATATTAATATTAAAAATTAATATCAATATAATCCGAATACAGATCTAATTAAATAACAAAAAATTATTAATATATATATATATATAAATATAAATAATTAAATATAATTATTTATTATTAATTAAATAATTTAATTAATTATTAATTTAAATAATTAATTAAATTATATATATATATATTAAACCATCTTTAATAAATTTTATATTAAATAAAAAAAATTAT